ACTGAATTTACTGAAATAATATTACTGGAATGTGGGATAAACTCCCCGCCTTGGGTGGGTAGAAATAGAAGGAGTAAGTACGATTTTGAATGCTTTGATTATGTACGAAGTAAGAAACATTATAATTCTAAATTCGAATTGGATTAATATCCGTATATCGTTTTTCTTTTCAATCATTCATTGAATGATAAATCACTACAAGCGATGGGGATACACGATTTAAATAACGGAAAATGCCATATTTTAAAATTGTATCTAGAATGACTGGAAAAGTGGAAACAAGACCAGATATAATTTGATCGTTATGCGCAAATCCAAAATCTTTGTAGATAGAGCCAATCATTAGTTCCCAACCGTGGGGTGAATGAAATCCGATACATAAATCGGTTAATAAAAGAATAGAAAAAGCTTTTATTGTGTCGCTTAAGTTATATAGGAATTCCTGAACCCAAGAGTTAAGAAGAATAAGTTCTTTATTTCCCAGAATAGAATACCCACTTAGAATAAGGAAACAGATTATATTTGTCGAGAAGTGCAAAATCATATGGATACAATCCTCATTGTGCATCTTGATCAATTGAATCATTTCATTGTGGATTCCTATACGAAGCTTTTGTAGATATGTTTCCGGGTATTCCTTTATCATTTCGTCCAACAAAAGGAGCTCCTCTAATTCGATGAATTTTTCTAGAAGACCCCTTTCTTGAATATCATTCAAAAAAGTTTCAGATTGATTAATATTCCACCAATTAGTAACCCAAGATTCCAGACTTTTTTGAAATGATAGAGAGATCCACCAGGGTAAAAATACTATAGATACAAGATATAGAAAGGGAATAAATGCTCTCTTTTTTTCCATTTTTTTTTCATTGTTAACGAACCCGTCGCGCTCGTCGACTCTGTGCGACCTAGTATTTCTATGAAACATGAGTTCTATTATTCTATTACAAAGTATCGAATCCATGAGTCTATTTTCTGTTTTTTTTTGTTCTAATTTGTTAATTAGTCCTTGAATCTTGAAAAAACACAAAATTTAGAATAAAGAATCCACTCTGAATTCGAATGAATAAACAAAAAAATCGTGTTTCCAGATATTGCAATTGGTCCATCCAATTCGAAGCAATTCCTTCCTTTTAATGAATACGTGGGACATCCACTTCAATTAATGAATATTATTTTGATTTCAAGACGAGAGAACTTACTTGACTACCAAAATATCAATAATATCAATCAAATCTTTGGAAAAATTTCACAAGTTACCCCTAGCACAAAATAACGAATTGAGGGTCTGAATGTGATGATCAAAAATGGGTAGCAAAACAAAACAAAATTCGAATAATAAAATTCTCGTTATAATTATAAGAAAGCCAATTGTTTGATCATTAAAGAGAACAAAAGAAAGAATAAAAATAAAACGAAAGATTGATAAATAATATAAGAAAAATACAGGATTTTTTTGTATTGTATCTAACCTATCAATTCTAACTACTGGGCCTAAAGAAAGTTATTTATTTCGATTTGATATATGGAATGAGTCCATTATTATTTCGATTTTTTACTTTTTTTTTATTACTGTTACTGAATTGAATTGAGAATTGAGTTGAGTCGATTTCCATACGAATAAAAAACCCCTTTTTGCAGACAAATTTGTAAACAAAAAAAAAATTCTCCTTTTGGTTTTTATGTATACCCGTATACGTCTGTTTTGACCCGAATGGGTGTTCTGATTTAATTTCCGTTATTTACCTTACTTAAGGTACGCCATATAAAAAAGGATTGTAGATTTTTTATTTTATTCCGAGCTGAGAAAGAAAGCATTCACAAAATACTTCATTCAATTGGTACACGCAGGAAATAGGCCAATTCAGCAGCTTTTTGTTCAATTTCTCGTGGAGTAAAATTCTCATCAGTACGGGTCAAGGGAATGGCCCCCTGACCTCTGATTTCCAGATAAAGGACACGACGAGTATAAATACCCTCTTTAAGTTCTATTCTAATGGACTGAATATCTTTTATAAGAAATCGGAGGAAGATGCGACGATTTTTTCCAGGAAATCCCCAACGAAAAATACATACTATTCCTTCTTTTCTATCGAATCGATCATAACCACTACCTACATTCCAAGAAATTGTACACCACAAATAGGAGCTAATAAAGAGGCCTGCGACCCCATAGAAAGACATCACGATCCCTTGTGGAAAAAAAATAACTTGCTGGGGGGGGAATAAAGATATCAAATTCCTACCAAGATAGCTGGAAATTCCAACTAATAAGAATCCTAATGAACCTAAAAAAAGGATAAATGCCCAGCAGAAATTACTTATTTTTCTAGATCCCGTTATAAGCTCTATCCATATACGTTCTGATCGCCAATTCATAGTAGATCGGATTGCATTTTATTTGAATTGAAAGAATATCCCAAATGAATTTGACTTTCCTTATTCTTTTTATTTCCGATGTAACTCTCATCAACTAGTACCATTCTGATGTGAATCTTTACTTTTAACTAGTTAGATCAAAAATAATAACATCTACCCCTAATGTCATGTTTCCGCATGCACATGCATAAGGGCTCCTTCGTTTATGTTCGGAAGAAATCACGTGGTAGACCATTCTGCTAAATAGATATCTGTTTTATGATTCAAGTCTAAGTCTTGAAAAATTAGATTTGGCCCACAGGATCTAAACAATCTTGTTTTTTTGAACATGAAGGAATAAAGAAGCCATTGCAATTGCCGGAAATACTAGGCCTACTAAGGGCACAAAAATAGAGGGAAAGTTGATAGTTGTCATAGAATGGGTACCTCGATTTACTATATTGTACCTGTTTGTTATATTTTTTTTTTGTTATTATGTTATTATATTAATAAATTAATTCGAATTCGAATTCTATATCTATAGAAGTAGAAGTAAGTAGAGTATATATAATAAGTGCAAGGAATGTAGAACTAAAAAAATAACCTTTCCACATATAATATATGATAATCGACTTTATTATTCTTCATTTTTTCTTCTTTCTTTTGCTTCTACTAATTCAATAAAAAAAATAGAGGGATTTTAAATAAGGAAAAAGGGGATTCCCGGAAAATCCCGAAAGAGGAAAAAAGTGATTTATGAATTATATACATATGTCAAAATGGAAAAAGGGAACATGAAATTTTTTTTATTTGACAAATTTCGCAGAAGGAAAAAAAAGGTAAGAAGTCCTTCTTTTTTTTCCTTCTTATTGATAGGGGTTTCCTGATTAGTAATCGGAAATATAATGAATATATATTCTATATTCATTATATTTTTTTATTTTTTATATTCTACAAATAGGGCGTCGCCAGCTAAAAACTCCCATCCTTCTAGTTTTTACTTTTATTCCGATAAACCAAATACTTTAATTGAATTGACACAAATAATTGACCCTAATGCTTGGCTTGGTTTTTATTCAAAGGAAAAAAACCGTGCAGCTCAAGTAACTCACTTAGAACGCTCTTTAAAAGATCACGTGGTAAGACTGGATCGAATAAACCCTTTTCGAATAAATTTTCGGTTGTTTGTGCACCTTCGGGTACTTCCTTCTTCAAAACTTCCTCAATTACTCTTTTACCCGCAAACGCAATTTCGGCCTCTGGTTCGGCAATAATAATATCCCCCAACATACCAAAACTGGCTGTCACACCACCACTAGTGGGCGATGCAAGAATTGATATATATAATAATTTTTTTTCGACTGGTTTATAGTGATAGTCGTACAAGGCAGAAGATATTTTACCCATTTGCATTAAGCTCACGATGCCTTCTTGCATCCGTGCCCCTCCAGAAGCGCATACTATAATAAGGGGTAGTGAATTTTTGGTAGCATATTCAATCAACCGGGTGATTTTTTCACCTACTACGGCTCCCATAGAACCCCCTATAAACCCAAAATCCATAACACCAATTGCTAAAGGAATACCGTTTAGTTCACCTATACCTGTTTGAATAGCTTCAGGTAACCCGGTCTCGTCTTGGTAAGAATCATAATAATCTATATAATCTATATCCTCTTCTTCTTCATCATCTTCGGGTTTTAAATCATTATATTCTTCGAACTCTTCTTCATCAAATTCGAATTCAAAATCATTAGATTCCTTGGACTCTTCTTCCTTGGACTCTTCTTCCTTGGACTCTTCTTCCTTGGACTCTTCTTCCTTGGACTCTTCTTCCTTGGACTCTTCTTCCTTGGACTCTTCTTCCTTGGACTCTTCTTCCTTGGACTCTTCTTCCTTGGACTCTTCTTCCTTGGACTCTTCTTCCTTGGACTCTTCTTCCTTGGACTCTTCTTCCTTGGACTCTTCTTCCTTTTTCGAACCTTCCTTATCTTTTTCCGAAATTTCTTCTAACCTGCTCTCTTTGGGGAATAAATCCATATGGTCCCGATAACATCTCCCTTCCAATCCAGAAGAATCACTAGAAGCCGCGTACTCTTCTTCCATTTTCGAGCCTTCCTTTTCTTTTTTGGAAAGAATTTTCTCGAGAGGATACGTAACATCCTCCGAATCCGTAAAAATATAAGCAAGAGGGTCTTCCTCTTCTTTATATACGTTAATACCACCCATTGGGCATGCTGAATATCCAGAAGAATCTTTATCAGGGTCATGACCAGTTGGATTTTGACAGTCTCCATCCTCCTCTTCATATTCATTACCACCCGTTCGACCCAATAAATCTCCAGAAGAATCTTTATCCGGATCCAGAGCAGTTCGGGGTCGACAATCCTCATCCCGATCAATATGATCTTTTGAATCCTTCGGAAAATCAATCTGATCTCTGTAAAAACCTGCAGAAGAATATCTATCAGGATCAAGATCAGTTGGATGAAAATCCTCATCCGGATCAATATGATCTCTAGAATCCAGATCCATATGCTCTCTAGAATCCCTTGAAAACTCAATATGATCTCTAGAATCCAGATCCATATGCTCTCTAGAATCCCTTGAAAACTCAATATGATCTCTAGAATCCAGATCCATATGCTCTCTAGAATCCCTTGAAAAATCAATATGATCTCTAGAATCCAGATCCATATGCTCTCTAGAATCCCTTGAAAACTCAATATGATCTCTAGAATCCAGATCCATATGCTCTCTAGAATCCCTTGAAAAATCAATATGATCTCTAGAATCCAGATCCATATGCTCTCTAGAATCCCTTGAAAAATCAATATGATCTCTAGAAAAATCTTTTTTATCATTTTCAGCAATACCTTTTTTATGGTTTTCAGTAATATCCTCAAAGGATTTGTGCATACCAAGTTTATAACGGCAAAAAGTTTTCGAAAGCTTGGAAAGAACCCTAAACCTCTCCCTTTCGTCAATTTCGTCAAGAATAAAGAAAAGATCAAGCTCATTTTTGTAAGATTCCTCCAAAAATTTGTAAATCCCAGAAACACTTTTGGGAATTTTCCTAAAAAAAACAAGGTCAAGATAATCATAACTAATTTGTTTTTCAAAAAAATCAGACAAAAGCGAAAATTCAATCCCCAGGCTGCTAGCTTCTTGACAAAATTTGCGGCAATCCATCTCGTGTTTGGGAAAAGATTCAAAAAATTCGGACAGATAAATCCCAAATTCGGAACAAAATTGTTCCAATCTGGGAAGATCCACCCGATTTTCGAAAAAAAGCTTATAAAATAAGGGAGAAATACTACAAATATTTTCGAAGGTCTTATGAAAATAGTAAATCTCAATCGCATTATTGCCCAAAAGTTTCTCATCAAATTCTTTCTCAAAATCTTCGGAACACAATTCATGGTCTTTGAAATATGGTTCATAATCTTTGGAAAAAAATTTCCGAAAAGCGTCTTCATCTGATTTATAATATTTAGAAAGTATCCAACAAATTTCGAAATGGAAAAGCCCACCTTTTTTGGCGCATTCCTCGAAAAAACCAGAATCCCTTGTATCATATCTCGCACACCCGAAAAAAAATTGGAAAGGACTAATCTCCCCTTCGTAGAGTTCCTCGAAACAATCAGGTATATCAATCCCGCATTTGAAAAAATACTTATCATTTTCATTTTCGCGATCCCCCTTCGCCGTATTGTTTAGTATTTCAGTAAAGGTAGCATTCTTAGCATAACAACCGAAAAATTTTTTTACAAATTCTTTGTAGTTAATTTTTTCATAAAAATCTTCTCTATCAAATTTAATCGGATCCCTCGAAACCATGTCTTCATCCATGGGAACCCAAGTGCCTTCATCAATCAGAAGCGCTAGTCTATCCAAACTATTCATTCTTATATGAATTCCACATTTGTCGCAGATTCTCGCTGCATTAAAGTATGGTTCGTAGTGCATAGTATAACAATTGTCGCAGAAAACCCACAAATGCGCAAATTTTGCCATGTCGTTGTTCTTTATATTCTCTGTTCCATCAGTTTTCTCATTTATGTCCCGTTCCAGATCCTGTTTCTCCATATTATTTACCTCCTATTCCGGGTTTTTAGTTAATATAAAATTATCAATTCCCCTATTTTCGGGGATCCATTCAAGACTTTCTGTATCACTTATCCTGGTATCCTCCGCGCTAAAATTCTTTTCATCAAGAGAACCCGAATTTTCTGTTGCTTTAGTAAGCGATTTATACTTGTGTCCTAAGTTCCATTTTAATTCCAAGAAGGGTAACCGCCCTTTTTTTACAAAAGGTTGGTTTATCAAATTGAAAATAAAAGTCATAGTTATTAGAACCCCCTAATATCTGTACTTTTATAAATAATAGAAAGAAGATAAGAGATATTGTTTATATTTCTAAAGATTAGAAAATTAAACATTAAAGCAATTTATTGAAAAGTAAATTGCGGGATATCCGTGTTATCTATGATATTTGTAAGAGGTGAATGCATAATTTAAAAATTTCCGATCAGATCATATGAGATGAGACCCACACGAACCGTTGTTGTATTTATTATCACGCATCCCATTTTATGACATTATAATTCATAGTAATCAATCAATGTAAAGATAAATAAAACTTTTATAAAATTATTTTACTAAAAATCCTACTCTTAGTCGGTAATTTTTTCCATCTATTTGTTTGTATATTTATATAAAAAAAAATTACCTTTGTCAAGTAGTCGGTAATTTTTTCCATGGTTAATTTTACCCTTAGAGCTATACGGACTCGAACCGATGACCTTTTCGGTAAAACGGATCAATCAAACGGATTATTATAAAAATGATTTAGTTTCAAGGACCCAACATGCATTTTTTTTTGCATTGGGCTCTTTCATTAACTAATGTAAATATCAGCCAGTCCGCCATCTTTTTTCTATCAAGAAAAAATATGGTTCCATGTACTCTACTTCGTTATTTACTTGACCTTTGGTTCATAAGCACTACCAAAGTGTTTCAAAGAAGAGTTTTATTTTGACTTAGGTGCGCCTTCGGCATCGATTATTTAAAATCTTAAATAGAGCCTCCGTCGTTCGGCTTAAAAAATCCAATATGAAAATTTGTACGCCTTAAAGTTCA